AGGAACCAGCCCGGCCTCTTCAAGAAAGCTTTGCTTGGTAGGCGCTGCCTATTAACTCGGACAATGCTCTAAACACGAAAGTGTGACGCCCTCTTCTCCCATGCTGAGTCACAGGCAGCGCCTCGGAAAGCGCGGACGAGCCACATGCAGGGAAACTTGCACGTGTGGTTCTGGCCGGGGACCCCGGTATACTGTACTAATATGTGTAGGTCCCCGTAATTCGAGTGAGATTGTCATGGCGCAAAAGCAGATATGGTCCGGTATTCCCTTGTTCCCTGTATTGGTTATGTTCTTCATTTCTCGTCTAGCAGAAACTAATCGAGCTCCGTTTGATCTCCCAGAAGCGGAAGCTGAATCAGTTGCAGGCTATAATGTAGAATATGCGCGGGATGCGATCCTTAATAGTCCACTGTTGGCGGAAGCCAATGTCCCGGGGTCCCGGGGACTCATTCTGACTGAAACAAGGGGTGGGTCTTTACCAACTTCAAAATCTTAGATTTTAGGTAAGCCAAAAAACGTGAGCGCCCCTACGCGAGCCTTATTGAAAACTCAAGTTAATTTATTATTATATATGTATTCTATTAATGCGCTCAAGCATGCGAAGAAAGCAACAAGCGAGAAAAGCCCTTTCTATGTTATTAGTAAAGAGCTTTTCTTGCTTGTTTAGTAAGGTCACGCTTTTCATTTTGATAGGAGTAGGTGCTTGCTGGGGCAGGGCACTCTTCATTCTTCATTCGAAACTAATGAATGTCGGGTCGGGGGTTTCTGCCTTGTTATCAAAAAGGGAGTTGGGTAAAGCAAACTCCCTCCTTGGACGAGCACGGGGCTTAGTCAAGTAGAACCGGGTTGCGCTGCTTGATGCTCCGATCGAAAACAAATCAGTGGGGCCATGCCGGTACGAGTGAATATGCGTTAAAAAGGTCAATCCCTCCCCTACGACACCAAAAAAAACCGGGCCGAACTTCTAACAGCCCGCCCGCTTCCATAGAACAATATCGTGGCAACGTAGACCTAAGTGGTCATATATATTGGATCTTTGGGAACCATCACAAGTGCGGCCGGCCTATATTTAAACGAGAATGCCGTGTCGTCCAGCGGAGCCTAGAAGAAGGTGACTCGCGCAGACAGCTGACTCCTTCTTTTCAATAGAAAGGAATAGCCAAACCAACCCAGCTGGCTGGTCAATCTCAGAGATCTTATCGGCCGGCAAACCAGAGACGGACGACCACGGTCCCGACCTTATCAGCACCGGAGGTGTACTAATCAATGAACCCACCCCCGAAACCTACTTTCTTTTCTGACAAAATCCACCAAGCCTAACCGGTCACGACATGTTGTTGATATTGATTGAGTTTGAGGGACTTTCGCTGACAAAATCCATCCATAAACCTAGACCCCGGCAACTTTCGTAACCAAAGCGTCAAGACAACAGCCAAAGGTGACCTTTGGATTCTTAAGTAGGGGGCAAAGAGGAGCACGTAGGAATGCCGACCACTACATAAGCCACTGGTGGCTGAGAGAAAGCGAGCAGCACCTTGTATAGGTTGGGCGGAGCTTGAAGAAGCGAGCCCCTATCAGAGAAAGCCATTGCGCGCTAGCCTAGCTAGCTAGCGTTTTTCAGCTGGCTGTTATGTTAGTTGTAGCGCACCTTCCCTCCTTCTCTCACTTCGGAAAGATTTCGCAGTATTTTCTTATGATGACCTGGTCGAGAGAGTACGATACATCGGTGTAAAAGATGGAGTGGGATCTGTGAGGTTGGTTATAGTAAGGCCTGGCCGGAAAGTCTTCTTGCCTCTATCATTGAAGGAAAGGTTGGTCAACAATTTGGCTTCTACACGGAAACGAAGACTTTCGAGAACAAATATGAAACCGGGAAGAAAAAAGGGGAAAAAGTAAATAACAAAAGTCTAAGCGCATATGGCACGAAAAGGAAATCCGATTTCGGTAAGACTCGGTCTGAATCGTAGTTCAGATTCAAGTCGGTTCAGTGAGGGCGACCGCGAAAGTCACCGAATGGGTCAGTCTTTTCCTTCAGTTTGTCCTATATATGAAAAATAAAAAAGCTTGGGAGGACGTAGCAGATGTCCGGGACGGACACGACTTCTTCTAACGCTAGAAGACCACTGGAAGAGACCCGGGACCAGAGCATGTCGTGAAAGAAGCACACTGGGCGGGCGTGCTTCGACCGTGTCTCCGGGGCACAGTTGAATGTAGATATCATGAACGCGAGGTGCTGGATACCAGGCCGAGAAACCCGGGCAACCACCCCCTATGTGCCGATCGCTAGCGCATCCAGGGCCCCGGCGCCCAGCTCCGCTGGAGAGGCCTAGCCTGATCTGAGAAGTGCTAATTCGGTTCGGATAGACTTCATTCAAGAACGCCGCCGCCCCTGGAATCAATAAGAAAACAAGTGCTAAGTTTCAGATCAGTGAATAAACCGAAACGAAAGAAGAAAGAGACCTTTCTCGCTCGGCGCCTAAAGCGCACTATGCTCCGCTTCAACAAATGAGAGTTTTCGGTGGAACCGGTGAACCACGCGAGCTGGTTAGATGCGTGGGACAGAGGGCTCATAGTACCTGCTAGCGCAGCTATGCAGTGGAAGGGAAGGAGCCTAAATCGACCCCCTTCTTTTTTTTTTAATTTGAAAAAAAAAAAAGAAGTACAAAGAGATTAGACTCTCGGATGAGACTAAGCAGCCACCGACCGTTCCGGCGCGCCCCTGACCTATTTTTTTTATTAAGACCGAAAACCTATCTAAAATGGAGCCTAGTTTAGGCTGTCAAACAAATGAGAAAATGGAAAATTTGAAATATAACCACTAGTAGGGATATGGATGGAGTCTCGCTCAGTAAAGAGAGTTGTAGATTCGTAGAAAAGGAGAGGAGCCTTGACTTTCTATGATGTTCTTAGTCAAGAAGCGCTAACGCTGCAATCTTTCTAAAGCAAGAAGCGAGAAAGTTGACTTTGAGAAAGAAGGTGCTTGTTGCCGCTTTCTTTTTTAATTTTAGTAAGTCAACTTGTTTTGTTTTATAAGGCGAAAGGTTGCTATTTTTAGAATTATTATAGCGTTAGCGCTTTAGTTTTCAATAAGTTTAGGCTTGACTAAGAACATAGAAATGTTGAATCAGGGTGCGCAGGGAACCCTATACAAAGGGCCTTTCCCTTCAAATGACAACTGCCTCTTCCTGCTGCGAAGGCCTTGCACGAAACCAACCCCCCCACCCCCGATCCAGTACCAGTTGTTTCGCTGGTAGGCCCACTTAGGTTAGGGGGGCATTGTCCCTCAGTTCTTACCAACCTCCGGTGTGTAATCGACATGTTGCTAACGGTTGAATAAGAATCATTGATTCCCTTTGCTGTCCATTTCTTATTCATTCAGGGCGCTCGGCCGGTGCTCCTTTTTTAAACCAGAACAACTCTGAACGTTAGAGAAGATAAGGGAAGACCACCTGAGCGAACCGACCGAGGGGACTTGACTTATTCGAACCGAACGATAGCGGCTTCAAGCTAAGCCTATCACGAGCAGCGTCGCTGCTTGATCGGCGGGGAGAAGCATCTCAAAGTATGGGGCAAAGGATCAAGCGCTTTGACTTTGTCTCCCGGGATTCACCACAGGTTGGGTTTGAGAGCCGTGTGATGGGTGACTATCCAGCACGGTTCGGAGAGCACTTTTAGTCTGCGTTGGCGAATGGAAGCCCCTCTATCAAGCAAGAAAGAAGCGGCTATTCCCACGGCGGAGTCACCATTGACTCTATTTATTATTATGGTAAATTAGTTTATCAAGATGTCAATCTGAGATCTTATTTCGGTTCGATACGTCCACCTGCGAGACTAACCTTTGGCTTTCGTCTCGGTAGGTGTATTCTTATACATTTTCCCAAAAGAACATTCATTCATTTCTTTCTTCCCCGTCGACCACGACGACTGAAACGACGCGCAAAATCCAGACCCGGAAAGGAGAAGGGCCGGTGGTGGGCATTTGGGAAAGTCGGGCCGATCGGGTGTCTTCATTCCAGCTACAATACCCAAGAAGAACGAAACGAAGTGAGAGGCCGGAGGGCAGGGAAAAGAGTCGAGTCGATCGGGCTCGACGACCGGGAGAAGCAAAACGAAATTAGGATTTGGCCGAAAAAGAAGCAACGCTATGGATACCATGACCGATCACCATCGATAAAGAAGAATCTTTCTAAATCACTTCGGGTCAGCGGGGCCTTCAAGCATCCGAAATACGCCGGGGCTGTAAATGACATAGCGTTCCTGATAGAAAATGACGACTCCTTCAGAAAAACGAAGTTTTTTAAGTTCTTTTTCCCCAAGAAGTCCCGCTCCGGCGGCCCGACGAGTCATCTATTTAAAAGGACCCTCCCTGCAGTGCGCCCCTCCTTGAATTATTCGGTCATGCAATACTTATTTTTTAGAAAGAACCAAATGCATTTCGACCCCGTCGTAGTTCTCAATCATTTCGTGGCACCGGGCGTGGCTGAACCATCTACGATGGGGGGAGCGAATGCGCAGGGAAGAAGCTTAGATAAGAGAATACGTTCTCGCATCGCTTTTTTTGTAGAAAGCTCGACCAGCGAGAAAAAGTGTTTGGCCGAAGCCAAAAAGAGGTTGACCCACTTCATTCGCTTGGCGAATGATCTTAGCTTCGCGGGAACAACAAAAACCACCATCTCGCTCTTTCCTTTCTTCGGTGCTACCTTTTTCTTTCCAAGGGATAGAGTTGGGATTTTTAAGAAGAACCTTTTTTTTGAGGATGCCCGGGAACCACTCCTAGGTCAATTAAGGATCAAATGTTGGAACCTCATGGGTAAGGATAAGGTAATGGAATTGATAGAGAAATTCATAGACCTAGGTAGGATAGGAGAATGGATAAAGGGAATAGAGATGATGATAGAGATCATACTGAGAAACAGAAGAATTCCGTACGGGTACAACTCTTATTTGAACGAAGTGAAAAAAATGCGATCTTTGTTGTCTAATAGAACAAACACTAATACCTTAATTGAGTCGGTCAAGATCAAATCTGTTTATCAAAGTGCTTCTCCGATTGCTCAAGACATCTCTTTTCAACTGAGAAAGAAAACAAGATCATTTCGTTCCATTTTTAGTAGAATAGTGAAGGATATTCCATTAGTAATGAAAAAAGGGGTTGAGGGGATCCGTATATGTTGTTCAGGTCGATCAGAAGGCGCAGAAATAGCTAGAACTGAATGCGGAAAGTATGGAAAAACATCTCGTAATGTATTTAACCAGAAAATCGATTATGCTTCTGCGGAAGTATCTACTCGTTACGGAATCTCAGGTGTCAAAGTGTGGATTTCATATAGTAAAAAAAAAAGGGGACGTGCTATATCCGAAACGTACGAAATTTAGTAAATATCGTAAAGGCAGATGTAGTAGGGGTTGCAAACCAGACGGAACAAAACTTGGTTTTGGAAGATATGGCACTCAAAGTTGTAGAGCTGGTCGTCTTTCATATCGAGCCATTGAAGCAGCGCGTCGGGCTATAATCGGACACTTCCATCGTGCTATGAGCGGACAATTCCGAAAAAATGGTAAGATATGGGTAAGAGTTTTCGCAGATATCCCTATTACCGGGAAACCTACAGAAGTCAGAATGGGAAGAGGAAAAGGAAATCCTACGGGTTGGATTGCCCGTGTGTCCGCGGGACAAGTCCTATTTGAAATGGATGGTGTGAGTTTGTCAAATGCTCGACAAGCCGCTACATTAGCGGCGCATAAACCATGTTCGTCAACCAAGTTTGTTCAGTGGTCGTAACGTAATTGGTTAGTGGGGAAAAACCAGGCCGGGACTCAAAAGAATTAGGCGAAGGGTTTGTTCCTGAACGAGGGAAGTGGAAAGACACTAAGGGAGAGGGATATACTCCTTTTTGAATCGCCGAAATTGTACGACTGTTCCAGGCGTACGACCCGGATACGTTACGGTTTTTTTCGGGTACTCTTTCCTGTTATTGTATGGGATATTCATCTTTATGATCACAAGGTGGTGCTTGGGCAGGTCTTCTCTGATTACGTTCGGACGTGACAGGGAAGCCAGGAGGCCCAGGGACATAGCCGACCGATGCATTCCCCATCCAGCACTTAACCGACGAAAGAGAGGGGAACGCAGCCCCCGCCGCCATATGAGTCGGATACTATTATAGTTTGACTCTTGTGGGAAATTCAAGATGTCTTTTTTTGTTTTGGCGATAATCACTTCTGGGGGGTTGAATCCCAGGTTCCACCACAAGAAAGAAGGACAATTGGTAGTTCCCTACGAGGAAGTGCTGCCCAAAAGGGACTACTCTACATCGGCCGGGATTGGACACTAGTCCTTCAAGTCTTCAAAGATAGGATTCAATCGATTATTCGCATTCAACTTGAACAATTCTTGTGACAACAGACGGAATTCCTTCGTTCCCTTTCTCAAAGGCAATAGGAAGATATCGATTTCGAACAAAAAGGCAATCTCGAGTACAAGCCAAGGAGAAAGACTGCCATCTCAGGCATACCATCGACAGAGTCAGGAAAGGACAGGCAGAAGGCGCGCTAATCAAATCCTGTCTTTCAACTCTATCCCTTCTTGGTCCCAGCTAACCAAGCTCATTCCCAGCTCCCTATGAGCTCTGAGTCGCTAACGCTAAGAGGAAGAAGAGCTACTTCCATCATTCCCATAGTAACAAGGGAAACCGAACCCAAGTGAAGTTAAGCCGAGTCCTTTTCTTCCCCACTGCTTCGAAGCCGGAGGCAGACACGTGGGGTTCACTGGAAGGGAGAGTGGCGGGAATGATTTTTTGCAATGTAATGGAACTCAAAGCCTGTTTCATAGGCTGTACTCGTACTCACCGACTACACGGACTCTATACCAAGTCATGAGCGATAGCGAAGCCAAGCCGCCAACCAAGCCAATGCGCCATCCCTATCCCTTCCCGATGAAGCTTCCTTTGATTTGAATGAATGAGGAAGGAAGGCGCATGCAAGAGAAAAGAAAGCCCCTATTTGGGCATGAGCTCTAGTACATTGACCTCCCGCGGACCCGAAAGTCAAGTTTTTGGCTATTGAAAAATCAAATATAATAGAGACGAAGAAAGCCATATAGATTCTCAATAAGGGAGGAACTCGACCTCGGCCAGCCGGCCAGGAATGATGACCAATTGCTTGAACCTCGGATGAGGACGAAGATGGGCCGGCCAGAGCCGCAGGCAGATGATAAATAAGAATACTAAAACTTTCAAAGATGCTGGGTGAAGGTGAATCGCCTTCAAACTGAGGATTCACAATGACTTTGACTCAGACTTCCCTTCCTAAAAGACAAAGGAGTAGCGGGGTTCGCTAGCCGACCTTGCCTGAAAGTACTTTTATCTTACGCTTAAGGGGTAAAGAATAGCTTCGCTGAAACTAATGCTTTTTCCCTTGCTGGCTTTCCACCATTCAAACTTGGTTACTTCCTACGCTATTCGCTGGCATTGAACTATTCTCTCGACATTCTTCTTCATTCAGATACTATTAAAAGATGGGAAGGAGCTGGTTGGTGATGCTCTTCCCATGGTTTACCACCGATGAGGAGTATTCCGCCATGCCATCGACCTAGTACCTGGTGCTAGTTTCCCAAACCTGCCTGCTTATCGAATGCTGCCTGCCTTTTCATTTCAGCCCCCTGCGCTAACATCGTTCAGTTCCCGGGCCCCCTATCATCTGGGGATTCTTTTTTCATACGTAGTCTTTCAACACTTGATTCAATGGTGTCAAGCTCCTTCTGCTTTGATGCTTCGCTTAGCGCTACTACTCCTATGATATAGATTTATTAAGTGCATGGCTGCGGGCAGGAGGTAACAAGAAAAAGAAGGTCTTTTTTCACTAACTAAAATCCCTCTTTGGATGAACATTTCATGGGATTCTTCCAATACTTACTGATAACTAGTACACCACCTTCTATTCTTAGCCGCAGAGAGCCCTCGTCACTAATTTATGGTAATTATGTATTGGCTTAGCCACACCGGTCAAGGGCCATTTTCGGGAGACTACTAAGGCGAAAGTCTTCAGCAGAAGACTCACAAAGGGATACTGACAAGGCCAAAAACCGAATTCGGATTCGGGTGCTCTTGCCGAGGAAGAATTGAATGATTCTTGCCACTTTTTCTTCCCTTATGCCGATGCTGACTCTGATCGCCTTGAATACTCTCCTTTCCTTAGGAATAGCAGGAAAGATCAGATCCATGAAGACTATGGGTCAGGGGTCAGGATATTTAGTTAAACCTGCCCCAGTCTTTTACCTGGGAATATAAAATGGAAAAAAGATCCTCCCGGAAAAGCTTGAACGTGTCGAGCAGAAGTCTTTCCAAAGCCAAGTATGGTTAAGCTTCTTGTCCCACCTCCTAATGGAAACTCGGTCTTTTTGTCCTAAATGCCTAGAGAGCCTCTGACTACACTTCATGCCAGATCCTTGCTGGGGTTATCCTTGATCATTTTTTCTAAGCTAGTTCACCTTATTTTTTTGGAAGACTCGGCTTGTCCATTAGCCTGAGCAAAGGTGTTGAGTGAATCATTTCAACAAAAACAATATATATTAGCAAACTCTTTTACTTGATCACCTGTGATCTACCTTGATCGGCAATGATGATTTTTGGAATGCCAAACCTATGAATGAGATTATCCTTTCTTTCTAATTTTTAGAACTTTTTCGTTATTTACGTTATTGAATGGGATTGGGATGGCTTCCACCCATTTCATTTTGACTCAGGCCTGATGAGCTCCAACAATCCCTTCGTGGACTTCCGCCATAAAAAAAAGAAGATCAAAGCCTAAACATTGAATAAGCAAACGCAAACCATCCACGCTTTTCTTACAGAGGTGGTTCTCAATGAGAACATATCTCAAGGATCTAAGCTTTCTTTTTCTATCTTTCTTTGCACTTTTTAATAAAGTGAATGATAGGACTTATCAAATCTGACTCATTAGAATCAACTTGCATGACTTCCAGAGTTGGGATCTCTCTATCATGAACTGAGGCCAATGGTCGTTTCTTTTTGAACTGTAATGAGTTTTTGAAAGATTCTCTCTGGCAGTTTGACTCCCGGGGCCATTTCATTGGCTTCTTGATTCAAACTCATGGGAGTCTCTTCAATGGCGACACCCATGAATTTGCCTAACAATTCGGTAGCCAGGGCATGAGACTCAGCCAAAGAGTGACTAAGGCACCTATACTCCCCTTTTTAGGCAGGCTTGGGTCAGTTAGTGCGGTCGGCAAGCGGTAGGCAAAGAGGTCGAAAACTGGTCTGGCAGCTACGGCTCTTTTGTTTATGGGTGAATCTTCCATTCTCCGCGCCCGTTCTATCTGTCTTCTTATTTATTGGTTGATATGTCTTTCTTTCCTTTCTTATTAGTGTAGTGAGGGCGCACTCGTGGTAGAAGGCAGATGGATTTAGCTTCTTTCTAAGAGCCGGAGACCCAAGGCCGGCTAGTCTCTTTCTGGGCTGACCCTCCTGACTCATGATTGTCAAAGATCATGTCATGTCGAGTGCGAGCTGGGGTTGAAGGCCCAAGGCTGTTGGTTTTGGAATAGGATTAGACTTGTCTGTGACAGAAGATCTGTCCTTTCCAGCACTCGAAGACCAAGAGAAGAGGATGTGAACTGGCTTGGTCTCGTGATCTCATCTACGCAAATGTTCAGATCTTTCTTTGAAGGCCGGTCCCAAGGCAATTCAAGGGATGGGGCAGTAACCAACCCCAAAGGAAAAGAGGATACGAGTGAACCCGCTTGCCCGAGTCCGAGTTGACGAGGTGAAAGAGTTCAGACTAGGACAGTTCAGGCCGGTGGAAGCCAATGAAAGGGAGAAGCGTTCAACCACTAGAGCAGAAGCCGAGTAGAAGATCGCCCTTCTCTTCTATGATTCGGCCGTGAAAGAAGCCCACTTCACCATCTCTCTTGGGATGGGAAAGATCAAATGAAGCAAGCCCTCCTCAAAGCCTTTTTCAAGCTTCGAGGGAAAGTAGCCCT